GATTTAAAAAGGTATTAAATCCATTTGGATCTGGTGCAAAGTCCAATTTCAATAGAAAATTCTATGTATTCCTCCGTTCTTACTTTTCATATCTTACTATATGAACAGTAAGAACTAGTATTCTTATTGAAACTAGAACTCATTGGGAAGAAAAGATATTTCTGGATTCATCTCTTACGTTTCGACATCAAAATAAATATATAGGATTCGTTTTTATTTTCTTTGGCTTCATGCGACATTATTTTAACACTTTAGAAAGCATAGGCCCCTTTGGACAATCTTTTTTTTTTTTAGTAAAAAGGGTGTCCATTATTATATAAAAGACGGAACTGGGACGGGGTTACAGTATGAAACTGAAACTGACTTCGAATGTCCGCATTTTTATAGCTGCAAATTATATGCATCCTTGTTTCTAAACAAAGGATACCTTGTTGGGGAAAAGGAAGGGGAACAGTGGGCCCATGATAATATAAAGATCCAGAAGCCATGGAGAAAGAGTCTATGGTCTTGGAAAATATGTCAATTCGACGTTTCAAACAGCATTTGGAAACATTTCGGGAACAAACCCAAAGAAGGTTCTAGTTTAGATTTGACTTTGTTTTAAAATGGGTCACACTGTCTTTACCAGTGTTCTCATCTGCCTGATCCAGCCTTTTCTAGGTTTGAGTCTTTTCTGAACTATGCTGCAGAACTTGGGTTCGGGCATGGAGTCAGGGAGCGCTTCAACGAACGGCGTAGCGAATTCACCGCATCCCTTTTTTACAAAAAAATCAGATGAATTACTACCATATATTCACTTAGATAGATCTAAGTATCTATCAAAGTGAGTATCTAATCCATATTTTTGAGTATAATAAGATATCTTTATAAATAATAATAACAGGTACAAATAGTAAATTGAGGTACACATTCTATGACAATTCTTAACTTCCCCTCTGTTTTGGTACCGTTAGTAGGCCTAGTATTTCCTGCAATCGCAATGGCTTCTTTATTTCTGTATGTTCAAAAAAATAGGATTGTTTAGAACCGATGGGACAAAATCTCATTGGTTTGTTTTTAGACTTGTATAATAACACAGGTATTAGTGGAATATGGTATAAGCGCCTTCCGCCGAAAAACTCTTATGTCTGCACGATATGTGGGTATATGGAGGGATATCTTTAGTGGGGTCGTACGAAGGCTATGTTATTAGTTTAGATCTAATCAATTTAATGAATTATTCCTTAATGAATTACTCCTAAAGGTTCACATCAAACTAGTGCTAGTTGATGAGAGTTACTTCGGAAACAAAAAGACTCAAGTCAAATTCATTTGGGATATTCTCTCAATTCCAAGAAAATGCAACCGGATCAAGTATGAGTTGTCGATCAGAACATATATGGATAGAACCTATAACGGGATCTCGAAAAACAAGTAATTTCTGCTGGACTGTTATCCTTTTTTTAGGTTCCTTAGGATTCTTGTTGGTTGGAACTTCCAGTTATCTTGGTAAAAATTGGATATCTTTCTTTCCGTTTCAGCAAATTGTTTTTTTTCCACAAGGGATTGTGATGTCTTTCTATGGGATCGCGGGTCTTTTTATTAGCTCCTATTTGTGGTGCACAATTTCTTGGAATGTAGGTAGTGGTTATGATAGATTCGATCGAAAAGAAGGAAGAGTGTGTATCTTTCGTTGGGGATTTCCCGGAAAAAATCGGCGTATCTTCCTCCGATTCCTTATAAAAGATATTCAGTCCGTCCGAATAGAAGTTAAAGAAGGTATTTCTGCTCGTCGTGTCCTTTATATGGATATCCGAGGACAGGGAGCCCTTCCATTGACTCGTACTGATGAGAATTTGACTCCGTGGGAAATTGAACAAAAAGCTGCGGAATTGGCCTATTTCTTGCGTGTACCCATTGAAGTATTTTGAGAACTGCGATAAAATTTCTCAGCAGGAGGGGAAAAACTCAAGAATCCTCGTTTTCGATCACGAATTTCTATAACATACCTAAACTAAGGTTTATTTCGAACAGTTATTCGCGCTAAAGTAGGCGTATAAGGCACAAGTATAAAACAAAACTCTTTTTGTTTTGGGGTTTTTTATAGGTATGTAAATCTACACAATTCAATTTAATAATAACAAGAAGTAACAAATTGAAATAATAGATTCATCTCATAATCAATCTTTTGGAAATAAAAAACTTCCCCGGTTTAGATTTTATATTTTAAGTCCACTAGATATAAAAAAAATAGAAAAATCCAGACTTGGTGGAATTGAAACTTTATATTCATATAGAGCATATCCTGTAAAAATTTTTTTCAATCGACACGCCTTATTTATCTATTTTTGTACTCCTTAAATGTCCAAACAATTGGATCCCTTATAACACGGCTAACTTGCCAATTTCTGTTTTGGTTTGCCACTCATTTTTGATCATCACAAGATTCTTCAGAAACTTCCCTCAATTATTCTCTCCCTGACGACTCATAGTCAGTCAAATTTTTTCGAAATTTTAGTAG